AATGAGATGCCTGATTAAAGGATTATCTTGATAGGGTAAATAAAGTAACAAAAATTACTCTCATTATATAAGATAGAATCAAACTATCGCCTTTAATATCAAAAACTAATGTGCATCTCACACCCTTATATAAAAAGGTAAGCTAATTTAAGCTAATGGGTTCATATCCCATTCATGGAGGTTCTAATCCACCCCTTTTTAGTGTACAACAACTCTATAAAACTTCTTTTCCTGTCATTATTAATGATAGGAACGATCTTGTCCATTTCTTCAAACACCTGATTAGGGATCTGAATAGGACTAGAGATCAACTTACTTTCCATTATTCCATTATTAACAGATAGCAAAAACATAGTAATTAACGAATCATCAATTAAATACTTTATTATTCAAGTTATACCATCAACAATGTTATTAATTTCAATTTTGTTGATTCAAATAAAATACATAATTTGATGAGAAAAAGAAAATATTCCATCAATGATAATTATGTCAAGAATAATAATAAAAATAGGTGCTGCTCCATTCCACTTCTGGTTACCAGAAGTAATAGGATCAACAAGATGAATAAACTGTTTAATTTTGTTAACATGACAAAAAATTGCTCCAATAATAACATTATCCTACTGTATTAAAATAGGAAGATTCACTTTTACAGTAATTTTAATAGGAATTATTGTTGGAGCAATAGGAGGATTAAATCAAACATCATTACGTCAAATTATAGCATATTCATCAATTAGACATCTAGGATGAATAATCAGATCAATGGTTGTTAGAGAAAATGTATGAGAATTATACCTTTACATTTATTTCTTACTAAACATTGCAGTAATTATGATATTTAGAAGTATAAAATTATTCTTCTTAAATCAAGCTTATCTGTCAGGAAATCTAAGAATAGAAATCAAATTTTTAGTAATATTATCACTCCTATCATTAGGAGGACTTCCACCTATGTTAGGATTCTTACCAAAATGAATTGTTATTCAATCACTAATCGATAACAACATAACAACAATTATGTTTCTCATAGTAACATTCACAACTATTACATTATACTATTACATACGAGTTAGATTTTCAGCAATTATTCTGTCACATATAGAAAACTCATGATTGGTAAGAATCAAAATCAATAAGTCAAAAATAATTTTATCCGCAATAACAACAATTTCAATACTTGGATTAATTTGTACTTCAAGCCTTATGCTATTTTATTAAGGCTTTAAGTTAATAAAACTAATAACCTTCAAAGTTGGAATTAAAAATTATCTTTTAAGCCTTAGTAAAATAGCATTTTACACCTCCAGAATTGCAGTCTAGAATCATAACTGAATATAAGGCCACAAATTATGATAGGAGAGAAAAGTTCTCATAAATAGATTTACAATCTAACACCTATAAATTCAGCCATCCTATCGCAAAAATGACTATTCTCAACAAATCATAAGGACATTGGAATTTTATATTTTATGTTTGGTGCATGAGCAGGGGTAATTGGAATATCAATAAGAATAATTATTCGAGCTGAATTAGGACAACCAGGATCAATAATTGGAGATGATCAAATTTATAATGTTATTATCACAGCTCACGCATTTGTTATAATTTTCTTTATAGTTATACCTATTATAATTGGAGGATTTGGAAATTGACTTGTACCATTAATAATTGGAGCACCAGATATAGCATTTCCTCGAATAAATAATATAAGATTCTGATTATTACCACCATCATTAATCCTTCTCCTCTCGTCTTCTATAGTGAATAGAGGAGTAGGTACAGGATGAACAGTATACCCTCCACTAGCAGGAGCAATTGCACATGGAGGATCCTCTGTAGATTTAGCTATTTTTTCATTACACCTAGCAGGTATTTCATCAATTATAGGTGCAGTAAACTTTATTACAACAACAACTAATATACGATCAAACAGAATATCTCTAGATCAAACACCACTATTTGTTTGATCAGTAGCAATCACAGCATTATTATTATTACTATCATTACCAGTACTAGCAGGAGCAATTACAATATTATTAACAGACCGAAACCTTAATACATCATTTTTCGATCCAGCAGGAGGTGGAGATCCAATTCTATATCAACATTTATTCTGATTCTTTGGACATCCAGAAGTATACATTTTAATCCTACCAGGATTTGGAATTATTTCCCACATTGTTTGTCAAGAAAGTGGAAAAATTGAATCATTTGGAAATTTAGGTATAATTTATGCAATACTATCAATTGGATTAATAGGATTTATTGTATGAGCACATCATATATTCACAGTAGGAATAGACGTTGATACACGGGCATACTTTACATCAGCAACAATAATTATTGCAGTCCCAACAGGAATTAAGGTATTCAGATGAATAGCAACATTATACGGAACAAAATTTAAATTTAATCCTCCATTATTATGAGCTTTAGGATTCATTTTTCTATTCACAATAGGAGGTTTAACAGGATTAGTATTAGCTAATTCATCGCTAGATATTGTTTTACATGATACTTATTATGTTGTAGCACACTTCCATTATGTTCTATCAATAGGAGCAGTATTTGCAATTATAGGAGGAATTATCCAATGATACCCATTATTTACAGGATTAACTATAAACAATAAATGACTAAAAATCCAATTCACAATTATATTCTTTGGAGTAAACCTAACATTCTTCCCTCAACACTTTCTAGGTTTAGCAGGAATACCACGACGCTATTCTGATTATCCAGATGCTTATACATCATGAAATGTTATTTCTAGTATTGGATCAACTATTTCAATTATAAGAATCATTATATTTATCATAATTATATGAGAAAGAATAATTAAAAATCGAATAATTATTTTCAGAATAAATATAAGAAGATCAACAGAGTGATTACAAAATAATCCTCCTGCAGAACATAGATACTCAGAATTACCATTAATTAATAAATTCTAATATGGCAGATTAATGCACTAGATTTAAGCTCTAAAGATAAAGATTTAACCTTTTATTAGAATTTATTAATGGCAACATGATCAAATTTATCATTACAAGATAGAGCTTCTCCTTTAATAGAACAATTATCATTCTTTCATGATCACACTATAATTGTTCTATTATTAATTACAACAATTGTAAGATATTCACTCAGATACATATTATTAACTAATTACACAAATCGAAATATACTTAATGAACATCTAATTGAAACTATCTGAACAGCTTTACCAGCTGTCACACTAATTTTTATTGCAATACCATCTCTACGACTATTATATTTACTTGATGATTCATCTAATGCCTTAATAACAATTAAAACAATTGGACGACAATGATATTGAAGTTATGAATATTCAGACTTTATTAATTTAGAATTTGACACTTATATAACACCAGAAAAAGACTTAGAAATAAATGAATTTCGACTCCTAGACGTTGATAATCGAACAATTTTACCAATAAATACAGAAATTCGAGTATTAACTAGAGCATCAGATGTTCTACACTCATGAACCATCCCAGCTTTAGGTATTAAAATTGATGCAACACCTGGACGACTAAATCAAGGAATATTTTTAATTAACCGTCCAGGTCTATTTTTTGGGCAATGTTCAGAAATCTGTGGAGCAAATCATAGATTTATACCAATTGTAATTGAAAGAACATCAGTAAAATTATTTATTAAATGATTATCTAATATAATCTAAGGAGTTAGTTAAAATATAACATTAGAATGTCAATCTAAAATAACTAAATATTAGTGCACCTTGAAACATCAGATGACTGAAAGTAAGTAATGGTCTCTTAAACCAAAATATAGTAAGTTAACATTTACTTCTGATGGGGAATAATATTACACCAAATCCCTCAAATATCACCTATAATATGATTTTCACTATTTATTATATTTTCAATTACAATAATTATATTTAATCAAATAAATTTTTTCTCCTATAAACCAGTAAAAATTAAAAGAATTAAAAAAATAAAAAAAAAAATAACATAAACTGAAAATGATAACAAACTTATTTTCAACATTTGATCCATCAACTAATATTTTTAATATATCATTAAACTGAACTAGTACATTTTTAGGACTATTATTAATTCCATCAATATTTTGACTAATACCATCACGAATTAATATTTTATGAAATAAATTAACACTAATCCTAAATAATGAATTTAAAACCTTATTAGGACAAAAATCCTTTCAAGGATCAACATTTATTTTCATTTCAATTTTTATTATAATATTATTCAATAATTTTATAGGTCTATTCCCATACATTTTTACAAGAACAAGACACATAACATTAACATTTTCAATTGCATTACCAATATGAGTAAGATTTATACTATTTGGTTGAATTAATAACACAAATTATATATTCACCCATCTTGTCCCTCAAGGAACACCAAATGCATTAATATCATTTATGGTTTTAATTGAAACAATTAGAAATATCATTCGTCCAGGAACATTAGCAGTACGACTAGCTGCAAATATAATTGCTGGACATTTACTACTTACATTACTAGGGAATACAGGACCATCATTAACAATAACAACTATCTATATCTTAATTATTGTACAAATATTATTATTAGTTTTAGAATCAGCAATAGCAATAATTCAAGCATATGTATTTTCAATTCTAAGAACATTATATTCAAGAGAAACTTATTAAACTTATGTTAACAAATAACTCAAATCACCCATTTCATATAGTAGATTATAGACCATGACCATTAGTAGGATCAATTGGAACAATAGTTATACTTATAGGATTAGCTAAATGATTTCATATATATAATATTAACCTCCTCATAATTGGAATAATAATTACAATCCTTACAATAATTCAATGATGACGAGATGTAATTCGAGAAAGAACTTTTCAAGGACTACATACAAAGCTTGTTTCAATAGGAATACGATGAGGAATAATTCTATTTATTGTATCAGAAGTATTATTTTTTATTTCATTCTTTTGAGCATTTTTTAATAGTAGATTATCACCAACTATTGAACTAGGAATAATATGACCACCAATAGGAATTCAATCATTCAATCCAATACATATCCCACTACTTAATACAGCAATTCTACTTGCCTCAGGAGTTACAGTAACATGAGCACATCACAGAATTATAGAATCCAATCACTCTCAAGCAACTCAAGGATTATTCTTTACAGTCTTATTAGGAGTATACTTTACAATATTACAAATATATGAATATTGAGAAGCATCCTTTACTATTGCTGATGCAGTATATGGATCAACATTCTTTGTTGCAACAGGATTCCATGGTTTACATGTAATTATTGGTACACTATTTTTATTTACATGCTTTATTCGACACTTAATAAATCAATTCTCACCAAGTCATCACTTTGGATTTGAAGCAGCAGCATGATATTGACATTTTGTAGATGTAGTTTGATTATTTTTATATTTATCAATCTACTGATGAGGTAGATAAAATATTTTTCTAGTATATTTAGTACATTTGACTTCCAATCAAAAAGATTAATTCATATTAAGAAAAATAATTATAATTTTAATAATAAGAATTTCAATTAGATTCATTTTACCAATAATAGTTATAATAATTGCAACAACCCTATCAAAAAAGTCAATTAATGACCGAGAAAAAAGATCACCATTTGAATGTGGATTTGATCCAAAAAGATCAGCACGTATACCATTCTCATTACAATTCTTTCTAATTGCAGTTATTTTTTTAATTTTTGATGTAGAAATTGTAATAATTTTACCAATTGTAATTATTTTTAAAACATCAAACATTAGAATATGAATAATAGCAACAACAATTTTTATTATAATCCTTTTAATAGGATTATACTATGAATGAAATCAAGGAGCTCTTAAATGAGCAAATTAGGGTTGTAGTTAAATATAACATTTGGTTTGCAACCAAAAAGTATTGAATTGTCAATCAACCTTAAATCTAAATAAGAAGCGAAATATTGCAATCAGTTTCGACCTGATATTATGGCATAATATGCCCTTATTTATTAATTGAAGCCAAAATAGAGGCATATTACTGTTAATAATATTATTGAACATAAGTTCCAATTAAGGAAATGTAAAGATAATATAAAAGCTGCTAACTTTTTATAATAGCGGTTAAACTCCGTTAACATTTCTTTAATTTATATAGTTTAATAAAACATTACATTTTCACTGTAAAAATAATATAAAAATATTTATAAATACCTAAAAATAAAATTATTTCCCCAACATCTTCAATGTTATACTCTATTATAAGCTATCTAGGTAATAAATAATAAAAAACATAAATAAAATTAATATTCAAAAAATAAAAGTCAATAAATAAATCCTAAAATTAGAATTACACAAAGATTGAAGATAATCAATTAAATATAAAAAAAATGAATACAAACCCTGACCTCCTAATATTTCACCCCATCCATAATCAAAAGACTTTAATAAACTATAACCAAATCCTAAAGGTACATATCTAATAAACTTAGTAGAAAGAAAAGGTATAAATCATATAGAACCAACAAATCTAACAAAAGATATAAAATTTAAAGAAAATAAACCAAAGAAGTAATTAAAATCGGAAATTAAATAACCAAAATAAAATCCTAAAACAACCACAAATAAAGTTAAAACCTTTAAATATCAAGGTAAAATAATTACATAAGGAATAGGAAAAATTAGTCAAGACAAAAATCTTCCACCAAAAACAGCAACAAATAATAAACCAATTATACCAAAAGAAATAAAATAACTTTTATCATCAAAGTAATAACTAGAATAAAAATTATTATTAACTAACATTGAATAATAAAATAAACGAAAAGAATAAGAAGCTGTTAAACCAGTAGAAAGAAAAAACAATAAAAAAATTAAAGAATTAATTCAACTTAAAGAAACAACCTCAAGAATTAAATCCTTTGAATAAAAACCAACCAAAAAAGGTATACCACATAAAGACAATCTAGAAACATTAAAACATGTCGAAGTTAAAGGTATAAAATTGACAATTGAACCTATAAAACGAATATCTTGACAATCCCTTAAATTATGGATTATTGAACCTGCACACATAAATAATAATGCCTTAAACAAAGCATGAGTTAACAAATGAAAAAAAGCAAGAAAACAATAACCTATTGATAAAATTCTTATTATTAACCCAAGTTGACTTAAAGTAGAAAGAGCAATAACTTTCCTTAAATCAAATTCAAAATTAGCCCCAAGACCAGCCATAAATATTGTTATACAACCAATTAATAATAATATTCAACCATAATTATAAGTTAATAATATTGGGCTAAAACGAATTAATAAATAAACACCAGCTGTAACCAAAGTAGATGAATGAACCAAAGCAGAAACAGGTGTTGGAGCTGCTATAGCAGCAGGAAGCCATGAAGAAAAAGGAATCTGAGCTCTCCTAGTTATAGAAGCAATAATAATTAATATAGTAATAATCCTTATCTCAAAAGAATCAAAAATAAAGTAATAATAATTAATATAATTTCAACTCCCAAAATTTAATATTCAAGCAATAGAAATTAAAATACAAACATCCCCAATACGATTAGATAAAGCAGTTAATATTCCAGCATTATAAGACTTTACATTTTGATAATAAATAACTAAACAATAAGAAACTAAACCCAAACCATCCCAACCTAATAAAATTCTAATTAAATTTGGACTAATAATTAAAAGAACCATTGAAAAGATAAATATCAAAACAAGAATAATAAAACGATTAATATTCCTTTCATTATATATATAATCGTTTCTATAATAAATAACCAAAGAAGAAATATATATAACAAAGGATATAAAAATTAAAGATATTCAATCAAAAATAAAAGTCATAATTACTATAGAACCATTTAAACTAAAAATCTCTCATTCAATAAAAACTCTATAATCAAATATCAAGTAATAAATACTAATTAAAAAAGTAAAAGTTCTAAATATAAATAAAACAACAAATCTCAATGAACAAATAGAAAATAAATACACGACCTAAGATGAAAACTCATATCATTGATTCCACAAAACAATATTTTATATTAAAATACTTAAGCCATTAAAAATAAAAATACTCACTCTTTAAACACAAAATATTTAAGGGGAATCAATGCAAAAATAAAAGATGGTATTCACGAAAGTATCCTAAAGAACAAGTATAAATACCAGAATAATAAAAACCATGTTGAGAATAAGAATATATATATAATGTATAAACAGCACTAAAAAAAGATAAAAAAATCAATAATAAAAACATATAAGGAGACCATGAAATAATTCTATTTAATAATCTAAATTCACCAAACAAATTTAAAGAAGGAGGAGCAGCTATATTTGAAGATCTTAAAAGAAATCATCAAAAAGATATTGTAGGCATCAAATTAATTATACCCTTATTAATTAATAATCTTCGTCTACCTAAACGCTCATAAATAATATTTGATAAACAAAACAAACCAGAAGAACATAAACCATGTCCAACCATTAAAGACAAAGAACCCATAAAACCTCATCAATTTATAGTTATTAAACCACCAATTACTATACTTATATGAGCAACAGATGAGTAAGCAATTAAAGACTTTAAATCAACCTGACGAATACAAATAAATCTAACAATAACACCACCAAACAAGCTTAAAGACAATCAAAAATAATTAAAACTTAACCCTAAAAAAGAAATAATTTTTATAACACGAAAAATACCATACCCACCTAACTTTAATAACACCCCAGCAAGAATTATTCTACCAGAAATTGGAGCCTCTACATGAGCCCTAGGAAGCCAAAGATGAAATAAAAATATGGGTATCCTAACTAAAAAAGCAAACAAAATAAAAACATAAAATATAAAATAAAAAGAACCACAATCAAATAATAATGGAAAATAAAGAGTATTAAAAATATTATTAATCTTAAATAAAACTAATAATAAAGGTAATCTAGCAACCAAAGTATAAAAAATTAAATAAATACCAGCTTGTAAACGCTCAGGTTGATATCCTCAACCCAAAATTAATAATATAGTAGGGATTAATCTAGATTCAAAAAAAATATAAAAAGATAATAAACTTAAACTAGAAAAAGAACAATATAAAGTAACCAATAACAGTAAAACAAGAAAAATAAAAAAATTAGAATGATAAGAAAATAAATAAACTGATCTTCTTGCTGTAATTATTAAAGAAACAATTCAAAAACTTAATAAAATCAACATAAAAGAAAAATAATCAATACCAAAAAAATAACCAATTATATTTAAATCAGAATAAGAATAAACAGAAAATATAAAAATAAAACTTAATAAAAATATTAAAGAATGAACCAACCATCAACAATTTTCCAATAAACCAATAGGGATCAAAAAACATAATATTAACAAATACTTTAACATAAACACAAGAAAAAAGAATTAAAAAAATCATTTCCATGAGAACGAACTATAGAAACCAAAATAGAAAGACCCAAAGCACCTTCACAAACAGAAAAAACTAAGAATACAATAGGAAAAAAATAATCATAATCAAATTCCATTAAAAAAACAATAATCAATATAAATAAAGAAAGAACAATATATTCCAATCTCAACAAAACTATTAATAAATATTTTCGCTTTGAAGAAAAAACATAAACACCAGAAATATAAATTAATAAAGAAGTTAAAACACTAAACATAAACATTAGTTTTAATAGTTTAATAAAAACACTGGTTTTGTAAACCAAAATTAAGAAAACACTTTTAAAGCTTCAAGGGTAGAAAATTTTTCTATCATTGATCCCCAAAATCAACATTTTAATAAACTAACCCTTGAAATGTTTAAAATACTAATTATAAGAATATCAAATATACTAAATATTAATTTTATTAATATAAACCATCCAATATTACTAATAATTATAATTATTATTCAAACTCTATTAATTGGAGTAATAACAGGATTAATGATAGAAAGATTTTGACTATCATACATTCTATTCTTAACTTTTATTGGAGGAATAATAGTTTTATTTATTTATATTACAAGAATTTCATCAAATGAAATATTTAATATTAAATCCATAAGAATAATTTTCATTATAATTACAATATTGATTATAATAATTGTAATTTATAGTACAGAAAAAATTTTATTTACAGAAATAATTAAAAGCACAGAAACAATAAATATAAAATACACAATAAATTTCCAAGAAATAACAATATCTTTAACAAAACTATATAATAACCCCACACTTATTATTACAATCATGATAATAATCTATTTATTTATGGCATTACTAGCAGTAGTAAAAATTAATAACATCAACAAAGGTCCTATCCGTAAAATAAAATAATAAACTAATGAATAAACCCTTACGATTAAAACACCCAATAATTAAAATTATTAATAACTCATTAATTGATTTACCAGCACCAACAAATATTTCATTCTGGTGAAATCTAGGATCACTATTAGGTCTATGTTTAATAATTCAAATCATAACAGGATTATTTTTAACTATACATTATACACCTAATATTGAAAGAGCATTCAGAAGTGTAATTCACATTTGCCGAGATGTAAATAATGGTTGAATAATTCGAACAATACATGCAAATGGAGCATCAATATTCTTTATTTGTATGTACCTACATGTAGGACGAGGAATTTATTATGGATCCTATATATATATAAATACATGAATAACAGGAACAATAATTTTGTTCTTAATTATAGCAACAGCATTTATAGGTTATGTATTACCTTGAGGACAAATATCATTTTGAGGAGCAACAGTAATTACAAACTTATTATCAGCCATCCCCTACATTGGAACAGATATTGTTCAATGAGTATGAGGAGGATTTGCAGTTGATAACGCAACACTTAATCGATTTTATACATTCCATTTTTTATTACCATTTATTATTATAGCAATAGTAATAATACATTTATTTTTTCTTCATCAAACAGGATCTAATAATCCAACTGGATTAAACAGAAATATTGATAAAATCCCATTTCATCCATACTTTACATACAAAGACTCAATTACATTTATTATTACAATTATAATCCTAATAATACTATGCCTTATTAATCCATATATATTAGGAGATCCAGACAACTTTATACCAGCCAACCCTTTAGTTACACCTATTCACATTCAACCAGAATGATATTTTCTATTTGCATATGCAATTTTACGATCTATCCCTAATAAATTAGGTGGTGTTATTGCACTACTTCTATCAATTAGAATTCTTATAATTATACCATTCTATAATAAAACTAAATTTCGAGGAATTCAATTTTATCCAATTAATCAAATTATATTCTGAATTATAATAATTGTAGTTTGTTTATTAACATGAATTGGAAAACGACCAGTAGAAGAACCTTATATTATAACAGGGCAAATTCTAACAATTATTTACTTCTCATATTTCTTAATTAACATTCACATTGCAAAAATATGAGATACACTAATTAAAAAATAAGTTAATTAGCTTAAGAAAAGTATATGTTTTGAAAACATAAGATTAGAAGTTTAATTCCTCTATTAACTTTTATTTACTTAAAAAATTTAATTAACTAATTAAAAACATAACCTTTAAACCAATAAAAAACAATAAAAAGTTTAGTGATAAAGGTAAAAAACTCCTTCAAGCCAAATATATAAGTTTATCATATCGAAAACGTGGTAAAGTACCACGAACTCAAATAAAAAGAAAAGAAACAAAAGAAATCTTAATAAAAAATAAAAATGAATAAAAATCACCACCTAAAAAAACTAATGAAAATAACATTCTCATAAAAATAATTCTAGCATATTCAGCTAAAAAAATTAAAGTAAATCCACCAGCCCCATACTCAATATTAAACCCAGAAACCAACTCAGACTCACCTTCAGCAAAATCAAAAGGAGTCCGATTGGTTTCTGCTAAAGAAGAAGCAAAGAAAGCTAAAGATAAAGGGAAACAGAAAACAATAAATCAACAATAAATTTGTAAATTTATAAAATTAAAAACATCAAATCTATCAATAAGTAAAATTAAAGAAAGTAAAATTAAAGCTAGTCTAACTTCATAAGAAATAGTTTGAGCAACAGAACGTAAAGAACCTAATAATGAATAATTAGAATTAGATGATCAACCTGCAATTATTAAAGTATAAACTCTCACTCTAGTACAGCAGAGAAAAAATAAAAATCCATAAGGAAAAGAACATATATAAGTTATATAAGGGAAAATAGATCAAATAAACAACGAAATCATTAAATTAAAAACTGGGGAAAAATAATATATAAAATAATTTGATATAAAAGGAATAGGCTGTTCCTTACAAACTAATTTAATAGCATCACTAAAAGGCTGAGGAATACCTAATATACCAACTTTATTTGGACCTTTACGAATCTGAATATAACCTAATACCCTTCGTTCTAACAAAGTTAAAAAAGCCACTCTAATTAAAACACAAATAATTAAAAGGAAAAAATTTAAAATAAATATAAGTAAATCATATATCATCAATACTATTTGTAGAAAAATCTACATAAATGAATTCTAAATTCAACACATTAATCTGTCAAAATAGTAAATAATTAATTTTGATCAATAAATAAAAATTATTTTAATCATATGGTCCTCTCGTACTAATATGAATATTATAATTCTTAGGATAGAAACCGACCTGGCTCACACCGGTCTGAACTCAGATCATGTAAGAATTTAAAGGTCGAACAGACCTAATTATTAAGCTACTACACCTAAAATTAATCTTAATCCAACATCGAGGTCGCAATCCATTTTGTCGATATGAACTCTCAAAAATGATTACGCTGTTATCCCTAAGGTAACTTAATCTTATAATCACAAATTATGGATCAAATGAACATAAATCAATGATTTAATAATGAAGAGTTTAATTATTCTTCATGTCACCCCAACCAAATAGTAAAAAATTACATAGAAAGATAATCTAAAATAATATAAAATTTATAAATATTAAGCTCTATAGGGTCTTCTCGTCCTAAAGAAGTATTTAAGCCTTTTAACTTAAAAGTTAAATTCTAAAATTTATTAAGAGACAGTTAATTTCTCGTCAAACCATTCATTCAAGCCTCTAATTAAGAAACTAATGATTATGCTACCTTTGCACGGTCAAAATACCGCGGCTCTTTAAATTTACTCAGTGAGCAGGCCAGACTTAAAAATATTATCAAGAAGCCATGTTTTTGATAAACAGGCGGAAATTAATTTTGCCTAGTTCCTTATAATAAATTAACAATTCATTTTCTTAAACAAAATAAATATACTAATTACATCACTATTACAAAAATTAAAAAATTAAATTTATTATCTTAATAAAAAACCTAAAATCATTATAAAATCATTAATTTTAAAATGAACTAAAACGTAATCAAAAAATAGCTGGTCTTAAGCTTATTATTATATTTTATATAAAATAATGAACTTATAGGAATTTAACTTCAAAGCTTATCCCTTAAAGAATAAATAAATTAATATTATAAATTTAAAATTAAATTCTAAACATCAATTATAAAAAATTAAATTTTTTCTTAAGAAACTAAATATCTTAGGAAACGACTAACATATCATTTCTACAAATAAATAAATGATATTTATGAAACAATAACCATCATTCACTTGTAAATCAACCTAAATTGAGATTAATTAATTCAAATCAAAATTTTGATAAACCCTGATACAAAAGGTACAAAAAATAAAATTTACTTACCTAAATTTTAAAAATAATTAATAATTCAATTACATTACTAATAAACTATAACAATAAATAATCAATTCCATAAAAAATACTAAGACAAAAAACAACAAAATTACTTTTATTAAATAAAACGAATCACAAAAAATAAAAATAATTTAATAAATTAATCAAAACATCCTGAATTGCACAGAAAAAAAATCAGTGTAAATGATATACTTTACTATAAAGCTTTGTCTTGATTTAAACTTACTAGATACACTTTCCAGTACATCTACTATGTTACGACTTATCTCATATTAATTGATAATAAATTAAATAATAATCAATAATGAGAGTGACGGGCGATGTGTACACATTTCAGAGCCAATATCAATTAAATTAAATAAATTAAATTACTATCAAATCCACCTTCATTAGAATATTCCAAAACCATAATCCATAATAAAAAAATTTATTGTAACCCATCATACACTTAACTATAAGCTGCACCTTGACCTGAGATAATTTTTAATGAAAAAACAGGAAAATTATAACTCCAAAAAGATTTTCCGATAACGGAGATATACAAACAAATAAATTAAGTAAAGTTAATTGTGTACTATCAATTACGAGACAGGTTCCTCTGAATGGAATGAAATACCGCCAAATTCTTTGAGTTTAAAGACCTTAACTAATACTACCCAGGCAATTTAAATTAACACTTAAAATAATAGGGTATCTAATCCTAGTTTATCTCTTAAGTTTCACAGGTTCATAATAAAGAGTTATACTAAAAAATGAAATTTCACCCAATAAAATCAAAATAAAACTCAAATATACTAATAACTATATTAACCAAAAATATTCAATTGCACTAATCGTGTAACCGCGGCTGCTGGCACGAAATTTACCAGTACTTCATCAATTACTAATTCCAAAATAACTTGATAATTAAATTTAATTACTACAAAATAGAACATTTAGTAAAAACAAAACTTATATGTAATATAAAGAAATAATGAATTAACAAGCAAGAATAAAACTTTAAGATTATGGAAGGAACAGATACACTAAAAATAAATTTCTTAAAATATTAAACAAATAAGGTATTTAGAACTCTAAATGAAAATTTACAAGTAAAAATTAATAAAAATTAGAATAATTAACCCACTGGTGTACAACAAAAACTTCTATATTATATATTATAAAGATAAGCATGGTATCTGTATTGCATTAAATGGTTTTTATTATCTTCTTTATTATTTAATCTTTCTTTTCACTTATAAATAAAGGAAGATTAAATAATATAAATAATTTAACCCTATACAATATGTAATTTAACATTATCTTAAATAATATGCAATTAAATCCATTATATTAATACATATGTAATTATATTATATTATAATATTAATTTAAATATATGTTAATATAATATAACTATTTATTTATAATTAATATTCTATTAGAATAATATTAAATATGTTAATTGTATTGATTATATCTAATAATCTTAATGTAATATATTTAATTACATTAGTCTAAATATTTTATTATATAATCATTTCTTTTGCCTTAAAAATATAAGTAGCTATAATCCTCGGTAAATATATGCATACAAATAGGTTATTAATAATAATAAAATACTACTGATAATGATATATTCAATTAGATATAGTATATTAAAATAAATTATTTATATTAATATTAATATATCTATTAATTATTATACTAATAATATACTAATACATATTAGTATAATATAACTATTTATTTATAATTAATATTCTATTAGAATAATATTAAATATGTTAATTGTATTGATTATATCTAATAATCTTAATGTAATATATTTAATTACATTAGTCTAAATATTTTATTATATAATCATTTCTTTTGCCTTAAAAATATAAGTAGCTATAATCCTCGGTAAATATATGCATACAAATAGGTTATTAATAATAATAAAATACTACTGATAATGATATATTCAATTAGATGTAATGTATAGAAATAAATTATTTATATTAATAAACGCAAAATAGGTAAGAAAAAACCTAATAATTAATCAAAATTTTCCAATTCTAAAACAAAACCTATATATTTGATTTTTCAAATAGGAACTTTAAATTTATATATAAAATAACAAAAAATGAAAAAAA